TGTGAAAAAGTTAAGACCGCGGGCTCGAGGGCGTAGTTATCTGATAAAAAGACCGACATGTCATATAACAATTGTATTAAAAGATAAATCTAAATCATTTTTAGATCAATCTAAGATTTAGATTCATATAAAAAAAATATGGATGAAAAATAAAATAGAATAGAAAAATATGGGACAAAAAATAAATCCACTTGGTTTCAGACTTGGTACAACTCAAAGTCATCATTCCTTTTGGTTCGCACAACCAAAAAATTATTCTGGGGGCCTACAGGAAGATGCAAAAATACGGAATTGTATCAAGAACTATGTACAAAAAAAAAAGAAAATATCCTCAGGTTTCGAAGGAATTGCACGTATAACAATTAAAAAAAAAATCGATTTGATCCAAGTCATAATCTATATTGGATTCCCAAATTTATTAATAGAGGGGCAAACACGAGGAATCGAAGAATTACAGATGAATGTACAAAAGGAGTTTCATTCTGTAAACCGGAGACTCAACATTGCTATCACAAGAGTTGAAAAACCTTATGGACAACCTAATATTCTTGCAGAATATATAGCTTTACAATTAAAAAATAGAGTTTCGTTTCGAAAAGCAATGAAAAAAGCTATTGAATTAACTGAACAAACAGATACAAAAGGAATTCAAGTGCAAATAGCAGGCCGTATCGACGGAAAAGAAATTGCACGTGTTGAATGGATCAGAGAGGGTAGAGTTCCCCTACAAACAATTCGCGCTAAAATTGATCATTGTTCCTATACAATTCGAACTATTTATGGAGTATTAGGTATAAAAATTTGGATATTTGTAGACGAGGAATAATCAACCTTGTCTTCCCATTCTGTCCAGTGATAAAACAAAAAATGACAAACTCTTTCATTCTTTTTTCGTTAAAAATAAAAAAATGAACAATTCTAATTCTATAAGGTTAAATATAAATTCGATTGATCATTTGGTATAATTGCTATGCTTAGTGTGTGACTCGTTAGTTTTTTCTTTATAGTTTCAAGTTGGGATTCAAAAAAAAAAAACAAACTGACCCCTGCTATAAACTTTGTAATTATATAAAATAAACTAATAACCAACTTATTGCTTCGTATTGTCGAGATCCCAAGAAACAGTCACTATATGAATGAGTGGATCTATCATATGGTTGTAGCAACTGAAATTCTTTCAACAAAAAATAGATCTGATTATGGGTTGTAAAGCAAAAAAAAAAAAATAAAGGGATGTGGATAAATGGAAGGATGATAGAAAGAAAGAACAAAAATATCAATGATATATGATTCCAATATGTATGGTCTATGAATCACGTCATAAAGGGCAGTGTGATAAAGCATCAATACTTATAATCAATACTGATAAGATAATTATAAATATAAGAATTTAAAAATGAAATAATTAAAAATAGAATAAAATAATAAAGAGCCTTCAGGTTAATAAAAACTGAGGAAATTGACTTGGGAACGAATTTTGTTGGAAGCTCCATTGCAAAGTTCGGACCTAACCATTAATGGAGAAGCTATGGGAACGACAGAACCTGTGACTGCATAGGCTTCTATTGAAAACGAATCCTAATAATTCATTGGGTGGGATGGCGGAACGGACCAAGAAAAAATTGATTTATTCTGAGAGGTTATGAATTGAACCTTCGAATGAAACAGGAAAGAGTAAATATTCGCCCGCGAAACCTCTATTTATTGGATTACAATCTTTTGTCGTAATTCGATAGAGGTAAAAAAAAAAAAATAAGGAAAGGATTCGTCATGTTATAAAAATAAAAAAGAGAAACATTACATTATCTATAAAGATACATAAATGTACACACACGTCTAGCTGTATTGTATATCTTGTATCTACATCTTCCTTCTTATGTAAGAAATTAAATATCAATAAAAGCCATTACTTGGTGTATTATCTATTAATGTGTACCTATTAATGTGTATCTATAATATTATTTTATTGAATTTGAATCCTTTCATTCGCGAGGAGCTGGATGAGAAGAAACTCTCATGTCCGGTTCTGCAGTAGAGATGGAATTAAGAAACAACCATCGACTATAACCCCAAAAGAACCAGATTTCGTAAACAGCATAGAGGAAGAATGAAAGGAATATCTTGTCGAGGCAATCATATTTGTTTCGGCAGATACGCTCTTCAGGCACTTGAACCTGCTTGGATTACAGCTAGACAAATAGAAGCAGGGCGAAGAGCAATGACACGATATGCGCGTCGTGGTGGAAAAATATGGGTACGTATATTTCCCGACAAACCTGTTACAGTAAGACCCGCGGAAACACGTATGGGTTCGGGGAAGGGATCCCCTGAATATTGGGTATCCGTTGTTAAACGGGGTCGAATACTTTATGAAATGGGTGGAGTATCAGAAACTGTAGCTAGAGCAGCTATCTCAATAGCTGCGCGCAAAATGCCTATACGAACTCAATTTCTTATTTCAGGATAGAGATGTAGAACTAAAAAAAAAAGGGGTATTGGGGATGAAAAAACAACCGCAGGTTTATTTATTTCTGGACGGACAATATTTCTTTTTTTTCTTTCATACTTTTGCATTGAAATAACAGATTGAAATAAAAATGATATGATTCAACCTCAGACCCTTTTGAATGTAGCGGATAACAGCGGAGCTCGAAAATTGATGTGTATTCGAATCATAGGAGCTGGTAATCACCGATATGCTCATATTGGTGATGTTATTGTTGCTGTAATCAAAGAAGCAGTTCCCAATATGCCTCTAGAAAGATCAGAAGTAATTAGAGCTGTAATTGTACGTACATGTAAAGAACTCAAACGTGAAAACGGTATGATAATACGATATGACGACAATGCTGCAGTTGTCATTGATCAAGAAGGAAATCCAAAAGGAACTCGAGTTTTTGGTGCGATCGCTCGAGAATTGAGACAGTTAAATTTTACTAAAATAGTTTCATTAGCTCCCGAAGTATTATAAATAGTAGTAGATGAGACTATGATATAGTATAGGGTATCTGAAATAGACCAAATAGATCAAATTAGTAGATTGTGTCTCACGTATATACTTTATAAAAAAAAAAAAATAAAAAAAAGGAAACATGTTGATTATATCAAAATTAGGAGGAACCTATAATTCTAGTTCGTCATGGGTAGGGACACGATTGCCGATCTAATAACTTCTATAAGAAATGCTGACACGGATAAAAAAGGAAGGGTTCGAATAGCATCTACAAATATCACCGAAAACATTATTAAAATACTTCTACGAGAAGGTTTTATTGAAAACGTTCGGAAACATCAGGAGAGTAACAAATATTTCTTGGTTTCAACTCTGCGACATAGAAAAACCAGAAAAGGAATATATAAAACTAGAACCATTTTAAAGCGTATCAGCCGGCCCGGCTTACGAATTTATTCCAACTATCAACGAATTCCTAAGATTTTAGGTGGAATGGGAATTGTAATTCTTTCTACTTCTCGAGGTATAATAACAGATCGAGAAGCTCGACTAGAAAGAATTGGAGGAGAAATTTTGTGTTATATATGGTAATCTTCCACCTCTGGTATCCGAATTTGATCTCTAACTTCCTATTTGTAAAATAGAGAGGAAAAGTGAGTTATATAACTATTCCTCCATTAGTTGATACTTCAAGGAGGTTACCTGGAATGAAAGAACAAAAATTGATTCATGAGGGTTTAATTACTGAATCACTTCCCAACGGTATGTTCCGGGTCCGTTTAGATAATGAAGATCTAATTCTAGGATATGTTTCAGGGAGGATCCGCCGCAGTTTTATACGGATACTACCGGGAGATAGAGTAAAAATTGAAGTAAGTCGTTATGATTCAACCAGGGGACGTATAATTTATCGACTTCGCAACAAAGATTCGAATGATTAGGTTATTTTTTTAACCATGGGTATACAATTCGAAGTTAAAAAAAAAATTCAAGAGACTTATTCTCTTCCAAGAAGTGGATTCAGAATTAAGGTAAGGAATAAAAAATATGAAAATAAGGGCTTCCGTTCGTAAAATTTGTGAAAAATGTCGACTGATTCGCAGGCGTGGACGAATTATAGTGATTTGTTCCAATCCGAAACATAAACAGAGACAAGGGTAATTCTTCTAAAAAAGAACTTTCAAAAAAAAAAATATATATATATATGTAAAAATAAGGTAAAGGATCTGTTTTAACATGAAATGGATATCTCCGTATCTTTTCTTTTTGTATATTTCTGACTCATAAATATGAGATGATAAAATATGACAAAAGCTATACCAAGAATTGGTTCACGTAGGAATGGGCGTATTGGTTCACGTAAGAATGGACGTAGAATATCAAAAGGCGTTATTCATGTTCAAGCGAGTTTCAACAATACCATTATAACTGTTACAGATGTACGAGGTCGGGTAGTTTCTTGGGCCTCCGCCGGTACTTCTGGATTCAAAGGCACAAGAAGAGGAACACCTTATGCTGCTCAAGCCACAGCGGTAAATGCTATTCGTACAGTGGTTGATCAGGGTATGCAACGAGCAGAAGTTATGATAAAGGGTCCTGGTCTCGGAAGAGATGCAGCATTACGAGCCATTCGTAGAAGTGGTATATTATTAAGCTTCGTACGTGATGTAACACCTATGCCACATAATGGATGTCGACCTCCTAAAAAAAGACGTGTGTAGAAATAAGAATTAAACCGATTTCAAGAGAAATAAATGATCAAATAATAATACTAGTATAGTATGGTTCGAGAGGAAGTAGCAGGATCCACTCGAACACTACAGTGGAAGTGTGTTGAATCAAGAGTAGACAGTAAGCGTCTTTATTATGGTCGTTTCATTCTGTCACCACTTATGAAAGGTCAAGCTGATACCATCGGTATTGCCATGCGAAGGGCCTTACTTGGAGAAATAGAAGGAACATGTATCACACGTGCAAAATCTAAGAAGGTGCCACATGAATATTCTACGATAGTAGGTATTGAGGAATCAGTACATGAAATCTTACA